CTCTACGTAATTCTTCCGAATTTCGAATAGTACTCAAAATTCTCTGTTTTCGATTATCTAATAAATCATTTAATGAAAGTAGATTATCTTACCATTAATTTCACAACATCCATGATCTCTTCCCGAACCAAACATGAATCTTTCGATTCATTTGGCTCTCACGCTCCGTTTTTTATTTTTTGGGCATTCCCATATCTTTTTTTATGTAATGAGCCTATCCTCTCTATTTCTGTTTGTATTCAAACATATCAAAACCAATACAAGACCAGAATATTAGGAGGACTCTTCCGACCAGACAAAAAATTTATAATTGTCAGCAAAGTTGTTTTTTTATTTGTTCTTTTTGAAAATTTATATATTTTCAATTTTCATTTTATTTCCTTTCAAATCCAAAAATTCCTCTTTTTTATACATAGGTCGTCGATTCGGCATTGGATAATAAAGGGGCAAGATGCCCTTTCTTTATTCTAGTAAATGGTTCAAATCATTTTATCGATATGAGTGTTCTATATCGGAAAAATTACCAACTATCCTTTTTTAACCCGTTTTGGTACTAACGTAGTGGTAGAAAGAGTACCATGTTGTGCCCGGACTTCAAACAGTTTAGCTTTAACCATGTTAATGGTCTCACATTATTGGTTGATAGAGAATCAAAGTTTACTTACCAATGAATAACGAAATGCTATGGTTCTTACATATGATTTATGAATTTACTCAGAAGGAATTCGTTGAGATTATGCACTTTTTTTCTGATTCATTCTACATTCTATACTATAAAAATGGAATATAAAATAAAAATAAAGTGCAGCCGGTTGGGTCCAACCTATTCTTGAAATATACAACTCGCACACACTCCCTTTCCAAAAAAAATCAATACACCAAGCACTACACTTAGATTTATTGGATTTGTTGCTAAAATATCGGTATTAAACCCGAAACTCCCGGCGGATGGCCAACGGCCTAAGGAAACGAAAGAATCGGTTACATTTTTCATACGCTCTCCTCTTATAGATAGGACTAACAAAGAACAGAGTTCTTTTTGTATCACTTGGCTCACCCTTTTTTTTGATCAATTTCTTTTTTTTTTTTTTTTCTTAATTTCCCATTTTTAATGGGAGTAGATTAAATTTCGTTATTGAATTTGAGAATTACAAAATTTCTTATTTTTTTTTTTTTAAGTTTCCGATAAGATACTTATTAAGTTAGGTACTAAGGTCTCGTGTCAATTGCAAAATATCTCCTTTGTTCAAACACTTCTTAAAAGAAAAGTCAAAATTCCATCGTATTAAACTAAGGACGGGAAGGAAGAAAGCGAGCGAATCCACTAATTCCTCATTCTCAAATCAGTCCTTCCCGGGGTTGCAACAAATACATAATTGTAGGATTAAAGTATTGATATAATTCACAAAAGCAAACGGCAACGAGTTAATAAAATAAGAAAAAAGTACGTTATGTACTTTTTTACATTTTCATTCGAGGATTAAATTAAACAAAAGGATTCGCAAATAAAAGAGCTAATGCCACGACCAGTCCATAAATTGTTAAAGCTTCCATAAAAGCTAGACTAAGCAATAAAGTACCTCGTATTTTTCCTTCTGCTTCTGGTTGTCTCGCAATACCTTCTACGGCTTGGCCTGCAGCAGTACCTTGACCAACTCCAGGTCCAATAGAAGCAAGCCCTACGGCCAATCCAGCAGCAATAACGGAAGCGGCAGAAATCAGTGGATTCATGATGATAGGTTCCTCGCACCAAAAAAAATGGTTAATGATACAATCAACCAATGAATTATTATTTATTTGATCACTAAAATCTATCGAGTCAAAGTAACTAAAACTTCAAAAAAAAAAAAAAAATAATAATATAATTATAATATAGATTAGATAGGGATAACCCCTATATAACTAGTATATATTTAATATCACATATACGTTTGTTTCTTTCATAACGTAAACCGACCGCATTTTATATTGAATATGTATTTCTATCTATTATGTTCCTCAACCAAGAACCAAGTAGATTATACGCATTGCCTCAATTAGGATAAGCTAAAAAAAAAAAGACTATTTCGAAAACTAATCAATGATGACCCTCCATGGATTCCCCTATATAAGCCGCAGCTAAAGTTGCAAAAATAAGAGCTTGAATACCACTTGTAAATAATCCAAGAAACATGACAGGTATAGGAACTACTAAAGGTACTAAAGAAACAAGAACAACAACTACTAATTCATCAGCCAATATATTCCCGAAAAGTCGAAAACTAAGAGATAAAGGTTTTGTGAAATCTTCTAGGATATTAATTGGTAAAAGGATTGGAGTTGGTTGAATGTATTTTCCGAAATAGCCCAATCCTTTTTTGGTAAGACCCGCATAAAAATATGCCACTGACGTGAGTAAAGCTAAAGCAACAGTAGTATTTATATCATTCGTGGGGGCGGCTAACTCCCCATGAGGTAACTGTATGATTTTCCAAGGTAAAAGAGCACCTGACCAATTAGAAACAAAAATAAATAGGAACATAGTTCCAATAAAGGGAACCCAAGGACCATATTCTTCTCCAATCTGAGTTTTGCTCAAGTCTCGAATAAATTCAAGGACATATTCGAAGAAATTCTGACCGTCGGTTGGAATGGTTTGTGGATTCCGAACAGCTAGGATGACTGAACCTAATAAGATAGCAATTACGACCCAAGAAGTGATAAGTACTTGGGCATGAATTTGTAAACCTCCTATTTGCCAATATAAATGTTGGCCTACTTCTACACCTGATATATCGTATAACCCTTTGAGTGTTTTAATGGAACATGGTATAAAATTCATATTGTCCTCTGGCAGAAATCGAACTTAAAAAAAAAAAAAAGAATTATTTTGATTCAACCATCTCTTTCTCAACCCATCCGCTTTCATCATTAATCATATATTTTATTTAGGATACCAAGAAATCACATAACATAATATCAATATCCCATTTTATCTCTTTTTAAAAATTCAAGACAAGAATAGTAACCGATCCAATAAAATAAATAAAAATAATTAACTAATCTTATTATTCTTAATCATAACATAATCATAATCAACGACTTCTTATATAGCTAGAACGACCCTCACAAATTGCGGATACTAATTTGTTAAGAATCAATCGTATTGAAGCTATAGCATCATCGTTGGCTGGAATCGAAATATCTGCGAGATCTGGGTCACAATTTGTATCGATTAAACAAATCGTCGGAATTCCCAAAATGACACATTCTCGAAGAGCCGTATATTCTTCTTGCTGATCGACGATGATTACAATATCGGGCAACCCCGTCATATATTTGATCCCACCCAGATATGTTTGCAAAGTAGATAATTTTCTCTTCAACATTGCTGCATCTCTTTTAGGGAGGCGGTTGCGTTTCCCCATCTTTTGTTTTGCTCTTAAGTCTCTGAACTTATGAAGTCTCGTTTCCGTAGTGGACCAATTCGTTAACATACCGCCGAGCCATTTTCTATTAACATAATGACATCGAGCCCTTATTGCAGCTGATGCTACTAAATCCGCTGCTTTATTTTTGGTACCAACGATTAAGAAGTTTTTTCCTCGACTTGCTGCATCAAAAACTAAATCACAGGCTTCTGATAAAAAACGAGCAGTTCTAGTAAGATTTATAATATGAATACCTTTACGCTTTGCAGAGATATAAGGGGCCATTCTAGGATTCCATTTCTTAGTACCATGACCAAAATGAACTCCTGCTTCCATCATCTCTTCCAAATGGATGTTCCAATATCTTCTTGTCATTTTTCCCACGCTTTCTCTCTTTATTTTTTTTTTTTTGTTCCTACGGAACTTTCTACCGGGATTGAACGTTGATACACAGCCCAAACCATCAATTTTTATTATTACTTACTAAATTTGATTTATTACCAAATCAATAACTAGAAAATAACTAGAAAGTTATTTAAAGAAAAAATATCTCCTTAGGAATTATGAATTCGCGTAAATAATTTTTCTGGTGTGTCATGGAAATTGCTTGGGGCGCAAGAACAAAAAAATTCTCTATGGTGTAACAAAATATCTCTCATTTCCAACTCGAATAAATTTTTCTTTTTAATTTCCAAATGAATGTTTTTGTCTTGCCTTGAACGGTGCACTAATTTTTGGAATCCCGTACCGACAGGGATAATACCCCCCAGAACAACATTTTCTTTCAGACCCTTCAACCAATCAATACGACCCCGTAGAGCAGCTTTTGCTAAAACTCTAGCAGTTTCTTGAAAACTTGCTTCGGATATGAAACTTTGAGTATTCAGAGATGCCCTCGTTATTCCCAAAAAAATTGCCCGATAACAGATCGCTTCGTCTAAAGCGCGTCCTGCTCGTTCCGCTCGCAACAATCCGATTAATTCTCCAGGTAAAAAAACATTAGACATTCCATCTTCTGAAACCAACACTTTTGATGTTACTTGCCGTACAATAATCTCTATATGTCTATTATGGATCTGTACCCCCTGGGATCGATAAACCTTTTGGATCTTATTAACCAAAGAGATACGACTTTGGGCTATGGTTAGCCCAGCTCCAATTAGGAATCCCCAAGGAATTCCAAGAATTCTTGGTATACACTCGTTCCAACCTTCAACTCTCCTTTCAAGGTTCATCGATATTGAACCAATCGAGCGAACTTCTAAGATTTGTTCCACTTTTGGAAGACCTTGCGTTATGTCACCAGATCGGGATTTTTCATATATAAATGTAACTAATGTATCTCCTTCAAAAAGGGTTTCTCCATAATGTCCATGAACAGTCGCCCCTGGAGTGGCCAAATAGGGCTTAGCAGATCTTATAATTAAGGAGTCAACATGAACAATTAAAATTTGACCAGATTTTTTTATGTGTGGTCCATATTTAAATAGACATATATTTTCACAACTAAATTGTCCAATGCTAATTATTGTGGATGTCTCTTCACAATAATTGTAATGTAGAAAGCACCAATTCAAACGGAATGGATTCAAAATGATGTTATTGCATGGGCCAGGATTATAAATCCTCCTATTTTCATCTATTAAACAGTATTTAAGTACTTCAAGTACTTGGAAAGTCTGTTTAAAATTGTCAAGTAGCCCAAGTAGCCAATATTTGTTTAACAAGATCTGATTATGAGTTATTAAATGGTAAGATGAATAAAAGTTCACTATTTTAGGTACAATAGTACCTAAGGGACCCAACAAATCCCTAATTGGAGTTATAGGATTTGACTCTTTTGCCACATTGTTATATTTCGAACCGTTGAATGGACCAACTCGAAAACAATTGAATGATGACAAAATTATCAAAGATTGGCATTCCTTATTTCGATTCAACAACGTACCGACAGTTTCTTGATGCTGGGTAACTAATGGAATCTTCCCTTTGGAATAAAAAGGATTGATATTGGTGCGATCTAATCCATTATCGGGAATCAATCCTGAACCCGCCGTATCATACCTTTTTCCAGTATATGAAATAGTAGACTTGACTAACTCAATTCTTATGAAATTGCGAATTAGATCATTTGCCCTTACCTCAACAAAGGAAGCATGAACCTCTTCTATAGAACCGTTTTTTTCTTGGTCCCAATTCAATACTAAGCAAGTCCGAACTAATTGAATACTTGTGTGAGAAATTCCTCGAATTGACTTTCCATTTCCATAAAGGATATAATTGACAACTCTAAGTTGGACATTATCTTTTTCCTGCAATAGATCTTGAGGGAAAAGTTTTGCTAAATTTATCCCATCAGCTATTTCATATGTGACTACGGGCCGAACCAAAACAAAATACTTTTTTTTGGTTGGTGTGATCCGTTGGACATAGATCCTATTTTTCCATTTTTTGGATTCCTTAGAATTTTTTTTTTCCGTTCCTGGCAAAATGCCACTGTGTCTGGATATCTTATCCGCCTCTCCGGGAAAATGAATATCTCCAGAAAAGATTTTCAGTTCAATACTTTTTTTTTTTCTCTCCACTCGGACTAATCCACCTACTCGGCTTCTTGTATTTGTATTTAAAGCGAGTTGTGTATCTACTCCAATGATACTACTGTTCCGAACCATTATTCCCGAAGATCCGGGTAAGATATGTACCTCTTCGGGAATAAAAAAAAACCGATCCACTTTCATTTGGTATTTCGGACTAAATTCTTTTGCTCCTCGATACTCAATCAAATCTTCTTTTTTTACGATTGAATCCGCCTCCACAGTCCCATATTTAATAATTCCCGAACTCTTTCTTCTGTATCGTGGATCATCAAAATAAGCAAGAATACTATTTCTACGTAAAATACCATTTATGGGTATTTCAACGGAAATATTAAAAGAGGGTATTAGTTCTTTCTCTCGTTCTTGATCATATTGTAATGGGATGAGAAATCTATTTCTTCGCTTTTTTGCCAAGAAATCAGAATTCTCTTGGAGAATCGAAGGATATATGAAATTCCAATGACCATTGGATATAATTCGATCAAGTCTTGAATAGTCAAGAATTTTCCTATCTTTTCTACCAGAAGGATCCAACAATTTATGTATTACTCGATCATTAGTGATTGAGAGGTCAGAGATATCTATTTCGTCGACAGAAAAAAAATGAGCATTCATTTGATCTTGATCCTTGTGGAGCGAAAAAGACACTATACTGGATCCGCACGGACCTCCTGCTAATATCCATAAATGACTTGTTTTTGGTAATAGATGAACATTACTATATGTATATTCGGGTGCATGGTAAACATCGGTACTCCAATGCATTTCTCCCTCTGATTCAGAATAAATATGTTTTCGAACCTTCTCTTTAAAATGAAAAGTGGACGTTCCGGCACGAATCTCAGCAATCACTTGTTCAGATTCTACATATTGATCATTTTGCACTAAAATCCAACTTTTTGGTGGAATATTCACACTATGTATAATATCTCGACTCTCAATAGCTACATACAAGTCTATAGAACATAGAAAAGCAGGATGCCCATGACGGGTACGTGTGGGATGAACCAAATACTCATCGAACTTTATTTTTCCATTAGAAGGAGCTCGTACATGTTCGGCAGTACCGCCTGTGAATACTCCACCCGTATGAAAAGTTCTTAATGTTAGTTGAGTTCCAGGTTCCCCAATTGATTGACCTGCAATAATACCTATGGCTTCCCCCAATTCGACCAGGTCGCCGTGAGTGGGGCTTCTGCCATAACATAATTGACAGATCCAAGATGTATTCCTGCAAGTAAAGGGGGTTCTAATATATATTGGTTGTGCTCGAAAGGTTATGAATCGATTGGCAAGTCCAATCCCAATATCTTGATTTCGAGTGGCAATGCATTGTATCCCCATATATATATCGTCTGCTAATACACGACCAATTAGGGTTTGGACAAAAATTTTTTCTGTCATCCCATTTCGAGGACTCACGGAAATACCTCGGATAGTACCACAATCTGTTCTACGTACAATAATGTGTTGAACTACTTCAACAAGTCTAC